GGAAGCTCAAGCGGAGGCTCGTTTACTTATGTTTTCTCATATGAATCTCTTGTCTCCAGCTATCGGGGATCCTATTTCTGTACCAACTCAAGACATGCTTATTGGACTCTATTTATTAACAATCGGAAATCGTCGAGGTATTTGTGCAAATAGGTATAATCCATATAATAGTGGAAACTACAAAAAAAAAATAGTTGATAATCATAATAATAACTATAGGTATACGAGGGAAAAAGAACCCCATTTTTCTAGTTCCTATGATGCACTTGGAGCTTATCGACAGAAAAGAATCAGTTTAGATAGTCCTTTGTGGCTCCGATGGAGACGAGATCAACGTGTCATTGGTTCAAGAGAAGTTCCCATCGAAGTTCAATATGAATCTTTAGGTACTTATCATGAGATTTATGGGCACTATCTAATAGTAGGAAGTATAACAAAAGAAATCCGTTCTATATACATTCGAACTACTCTTGGTCATATTTCTTTTTATAGAGAATTAGAAGAAGCCATACAGGGTTTTTGTCGAGCCCACTCATACGCTATCTAATCTAATTTCTTAGATTAGGCGATGTTTGTGCCTAGTGCCTAGGGTAATTCAGGTCTCCCAAATCAAATTTCACTGGTATTCTAATTTCTGAATTTCTGTGTGAATCAAGATTGAGGAAAGGAAGTTTTCGAATCATTGACTTGGGTCCATTGTCGAATCCTACTTAGCAGAAGAAATATAAGAGAAGAGGTACTTATGGCAGAACGGGCTGATCTGGTCTTTCACAATAAAGTGATAAATGGAACTGCTATGAAACGACTTATTAGCAGGTTAATCGATCATTTCGGAATGGCATATACATCACATATCCTGGATCAAGTAAAAACTTTGGGTTTCCAGCAAGCCACTGCTACATCTATTTCATTAGGAATTGATGATCTTTTAACAATCCCTTCGAAGGGATGGTTAGTCCAAGACGCCGAACAACAAAGTTTTATTTTAGAGAAACACCATCATTATGGGAATGTACACGCGGTAGAAAAATTACGTCAATCCATTGAGATATGGTATGCTACAAGTGAATATTTGAGACAAGAAATGAATCCTAATTTTCGTATGACTGATCCTTCTAATCCAGTACATCTAATGTCCTTTTCGGGAGCTAGAGGAAATGCATCTCAGATACATCAATTAGTGGGTATGAGAGGATTAATGTCGGATCCCCAAGGACAAATGATTGATTTACCCATTCAAAGCAATTTACGTGAAGGACTTTCTTTGACAGAATATATAATTTCCTGCTATGGAGCTCGCAAAGGAGTTGTAGATACTGCTGTACGAACATCAGATGCTGGATACCTCACACGTAGACTTGTTGAAGTAGTTCAACACATTATTATACGTAGAACAGATTGTGGTACTATCCGAGGTATTTCCGTGAGCCCTCAAAACGGTATGACAGAAAAAATTTTTGTCCAAACACTAATTGGTCGTGTATTAGCAGACGATATATATATTGGTTTGCGATGTCTTGCCACTCGAAATCAAGATATTGGGATTGGACTTATAAATCGATTCATAACCTTTCGAGCGCAACCAATATATATTAGAACCCCCTTTACTTGCAGGAGTACATCTTGGATCTGCCAATTATGTTATGGTCGGAGTCCTACTCATGGTGACCTGGTCGAATTGGGAGAAGCTGTAGGTATTATTGCAGGTCAATCAATTGGGGAACCAGGGACTCAACTAACATTAAGAACTTTTCATACCGGTGGAGTATTCACAGGTGGTACTGCCGAGTATGTACGAGCTCCTTCTAATGGAAAAATAAAATTGAATGAGAATTTGGTTCATCCCACACGTACCCGTCATGGGCATCCCGCTTTTCTATGTTCTATGGACTTGTATGTAACTATTGAGAGTCGGGATATTCTACATAATGTAAATATTCCACTAAAGAGTTTGATTTTAGTTCAAAATAATCAATATGTAGAATCAGAACAAGTAATTGCTGAAATTCGTGCTGGAACGTCCACTTTTTATTTTAAAGAGAAGGTACGAAAACATATTTATTCTGAATCAGAGGGAGAAATGCACTGGAGTACTGATGTACACCATGCACCTGAATATACATATGGTAATGTTCATCTATTATTAAAAACAAGTCATTTATGGATATTAGCGGGAGGTTCGTGCAGATCTAATATAGTGTCTTTTTCGCTCCACAAAGATCAAGATCAAATGAATCCTCATGCTTTTTCTGTCGAAGAAAGATATATCTCTGATCTATCAATGACTAACGGTCGAGTAAGATATAAATTGTTAGATACTTCTGATAAAAAAGATAAGAAAATTCTTGACTATTCAACAAGACCTGATCAAACCATATATAATGGTCATTGGAATATTATATATCCTTCTATTATCCAAGGGAATTCTTATTTCTTAGCGAAAAAGCGAAGAAATAGATTCATCATCCCATTACAATATGATAAAAAACGAGAGAATGAACTAATACCCTGTTTTGGTATTTCGATTGAAATACCAAAACAGGGTATTTTACGTAGAAATAGTATTCTTGCTTTTTTTGATGATCCACGATACAGAAGAAATAATTCGGGAATTACTAAATACGGGACCGTAGAGGTCAATTCAATTATAAAAAAAGAGGATTTGATTGAGTATAGAGGATCAAAAGAATTTATTCCGAAATACCAAATGAAAGTAGATCGTTTTTTTTTTATTCTCGAGGAAGTGCATATTTTACCTGGATCTTCATTGATAATGGTCCAGAACAATAGTATCATTGGAGTAGATACACAACTCGCTTTAAATACAAGAAGTCGAGTAGGCGGATTAGTCCGCCTGGAGAGAAAAAAAAAAAATATTGAACTAAAAATATTTTCCGGAGATATTTATTTTCCTGGAGAAGCAGATAAGATATCTAGGCACAGCGGCATTTTTATACCACCGAAAACAAAAAAATGGAAAAATTGGATCTATGTCCAACGGATCACACCCACGAAGAAAAAGTATTTTGTTTCGGTTCGACCCGTAGTCACATATGAAATAATTGATGGCATAAATTTAGCAACACTTTTTCCTCAAGATCTCTTGCGGGAAAAGGATAATGTCCAACTTAGAGTTGTCAATTATATCCTTTATGGAAATGGCAAGTCAATTCGAGGAATTTTTCACACAAGTATTCAATTAGTTCGCACTTGTTTAATATTGAATTGGGATCCAGAACAAAATGGTTCTCCGAAAGAGATTCGTGCTTCCTTTATTTTTATTGAGGTAAAGGGAAATGATCTGATTCGAAATTTCATGAGAATTGAGTTAGTAAAGTCCAGCATTTCGTATATCGGAAAAAGATATGATAGGGCAAGTTCGGGATTGATTTCCGATAATGGATTAGATCGTACAAATATAAATCCTTTTTACCGCAAGGTTAGTATTCAATTACTTACACAACATCAAGGTACTATTGGTACATTGTTGAATCGAAATAAGGAATGCCAATCTTTGATAATTTTGTCATCATCCAATTGTTCTCGAATTGGTCCATTCAATGGTTCGAAATATAACATGATAAAAGAATCGGATCCCATAATCCCAATTAAGGATTTGTTGTGTCCTTTGGGGACTATTGTCCCTAAAATGGTAAATTTATATTTATTTTACCATTTAATAACTTATAATCAGATTTTGTTAAAGAAATATTTGCTACTTGGTAATTTTCAACAGACTTTCCAAGTACTTCAAGTACTTAAATACTGTTTAATAGATGAAAATAGGAGGATTTATAATCCCGATCCATGCAGTAACATCATTTTGAATCCATTCCATTTAAATTGGCATTTTCTCCATCACGATTATTGGGAAGAGACATCTACAATAATTAGCCTTGGACAATTTTTTTGTGAAAATATATGTCTATTCAAATACAAACCGCACATAAAAAAATCTGGGCAAATTATAATTGTTGATGTTGACGCTTTAATTATAAGATCCGCTAAGCCCTATTTAGCCACTCCAGGAGCAACTATTCATGGCCATTATGGTAAAATATTTTACGAAGGAGATACATTAGTTACATTTATATATGAAAAATCAAGATCTGGTGACATAACACAAGGTCTTCCAAAAGTGGAACAAATCTTAGAAGTACGTTCGATTGATTCAATATCAATGAACCTTGAAAGGAGAGTTGAAGGTTGGAACAAAGGTATACCAAAAATTTTTGGAATCCCCTGGGGATTCTTGATTCAAGCCGAGCTAACCATAGCTCAAAGTCGTATCTCTTTGGTTAATAAAATCCAAAGGGTTTATCGATCTCAGGGGGTACAGATCCATAATAGACATATAGAGATTATTGTACGTCAAGTAACATCAAAAGTGTTGGTTTCAGAAGATGGAATGTCTAATGTTTTTTCACCTGGGGAATTAATTGGATTGTTGCGAGCGGAACGAGTGGGGCGCGCTTTGGACGAAGCGATCTCTTATCGCGCAATCCTATTGGGAATAACAAGGACATCTTTGAATACTCAAAGTTTCATATCCGAAGCAAGTTTTCAAGAAACCGCTCGAGTTTTAGCAAAAGCTGCTCTACGAGGTCGTATTGATTGGTTGAAAGGCCTGAAAGAGAATGTTGTTCTAGGTGGAATTATACCTGTTGGTACAGGATTCAAAAAATTAGTGCACCATTCAAGTAAGGACAAAAACTTTTATTTGGAAATCAAAAGAAAGAATCTATTTGACTTGGAAATAAAAGATCTTTTGTTACACCATAGAGAATTATTTTGTTCTTATGTACCAAACAATTTCCATGAGACATTAGAACAATCATTTACGCGATTTCATGATTCCTAAGAGCGGATTTTTTTACTTTCTTTTAATTATCTGTTTTTCATTATCTGGTCTGGCTTTTCTTTTAACTTAACTATCTTGTTCTTGTTCGAATATTGATAAAAAAAATAAGTAATTAAAAGACATTAATGGTTTGTACTGTGTATTAAAGGTCAATTCCCGGCAGAAGGTTCCATCGGAACAATTACTTATTTCAAAGTATCTCGTCTCTTTGTTAAAGTAAAAAAAAAAAAAAAAGGAAGTGTGGGAAAAATGACAAGAAGATATTGGAACATTAATTTAGAAGAGATGATGGAGGCCGGAGTTCATTTTGGTCATGGTACTAAGAAATGGAATCCTAGAATGGCCCCTTACATCTCTGCAAAGCGTAAAGGTATTCATATTACAAATCTCACTGGAACTGCTCGTTTTTTATCAGAAGCCTCTGATTTAGTTTTTGATGCGGCAAGTAGGGGAAGAACCTTCTTAATTGTTGGTACCAAAAATAAAGCAGCAGATTCAGTAGCATCGGCTGCAATAAGAGCCCGGTGTCATTATGTTAATAAAAAATGGCTTGGTGGTATGTTAACGAATTGGTCTACTACGGAAACGAGACTTCAAAAGATCAGGGATTTAAGAGCAGAACAAAAGATGGGTAAACTCAACCGTCTTCCCAAAAGAGATGCGGCAATATTGAAGAGAAAATTATTTACCTTGCAAACATATCTCGGCGGTATCAAATATATGACGAGGTTGCCTGATATTGTGATCATCGTCGATCAGCAAGAAGAATATACGGCTCTTCGAGAGTGTGTAATTTTGGGTATTCCGACGATTTGTTTAATCGATACAAATTGTGACCCGGATCTCGCAGATATTTCGATTCCATCCAACGATGATGCTATAGCTTCAATCCGATTGGTTCTTAACAAATTAGTATCCGCAATTTGTGGGGGCCGCTCTAGCTATATAAGAAATCCTTGATTATGATTAAGGGGGGATTTTTTGGATTCGGTTACTATATCTTGAATTAAATAAAAAAAAAAAGCAAAAAGGTAAGTGCGGGCATATTGATAATATGTTATTATATTACGTGATTTCTTGGTATCCTATGTAAATTCTTGATATCTTAACTATACAATTAATGAATACGATTTTTGATTCATATTGGTGAGTTGAAAAAGAGATAGAGATGGTTGAATCAAAATAATTTCTTTTTTTAAGTTCAATTTCTGCTAGAGGACAATATGAATGTTATACCATGTTCCATTAAAACACTCAAAGGGTTATACGATATATCGGGTGTAGAGGTAGGCCAACATTTATATTGGCAAATAGGAGGTTTACAAATCCATGCCCAAGTACTTATCACTTCTTGGGTAGTAATTGCTATCTTATTAGGTTCAGTCATTATAGCTGTTCGGAATCCACAAACCATTCCGACCAACGGTCAGAATTTCTTTGAATATATCCTTGAATTTATTCGAGACTTAAGCAAAACCCAGATTGGAGAAGAATATGGCCCTTGGGTTCCCTTTATTGGAACTATGTTCCTCTTTATTTTTGTTTCTAACTGGTCAGGTGCTCTTTTACCTTGGAAAATTATACAGTTACCTCATGGAGAATTAGCTGCACCCACGAATGATATAAATACTACTGTTGCTTTAGCTTTACTCACGTCCGTCGCATATTTTTATGCGGGTCTTAGCAAAAAAGGATTGGGTTATTTTGGGAAATACATTCAACCAACCCCCATCCTTTTACCAATTAACATCCTAGAAGATTTCACAAAACCTTTATCTCTTAGTTTTCGACTTTTCGGAAATATATTAGCCGATGAATTAGTAGTTGTTGTTCTTGTTTCTTTAGTCCCTTCAGTAGTTCCTATACCTGTCATGTTTCTTGGATTATTTACAAGTGGTATTCAAGCTCTTATTTTTGCAACCTTAGCCGCGGCTTATATAGGTGAATCCATGGAAGGTCATCATTAACTAGCTTTTCAAATAGTCTTTTTTTTTTTAGTATTGTTTATTTTATTTATTTATTATAGTATTGTAAGGTGTAAGGCTAGAATTTCTATTTTTCCTAATTACAACCAATCCTATAATCATATTCTGGATCCTCATTATTCATATTTCATTATTCATATTTGTTATGTTATATATGAATAATATACAACATAAAATAAATATATATATAATCCGGTTTAATTATAATCCGGTTTAATTCAAATTGAAATTAGATTCAATTCATTATATATTTCTTACATTATCATTATATATTTCTTATTTATATATATATTTTATATATTTATTATTTATTTATATATATATATTATTTATTATTCTTAATATTATTATTATTAATTTAAATTAATTTATTCTTAATTTAATTCCTTAATTCTTATATTTTTATATTCAAAATTTTTGTTATTATTTTATTTATTATTATTTGATAATTTTGATAATATATATAATATACAAATTACAAATAATCTAATTTATTATTATTATAAATAATAAATATAAATAAATTTTTAATTTAAGTTAATTAAGTTAAGATTAAGATATTAATAATTAATATCTATTGGTACTTTTTTATTACATAATATGTATTACATATTCACTTTTTTATTATTTTTATTACTATACTATTACATATTAATATATATTTATTTTTTATATATTTTATTATATATTATATTAATTTTTATTTATATTGGATTAATTTGGTATTAAATGAATTTGATTGATATTGATTGCAGCTCACACTGCATTTAGATAGATTTCAATATCAGTCCTTCTCTTCTAGCAATTTTTTTTTGAATGAAAAAATAAATAAACTTAACAATAGTGTAGTGTAGTAAAGAACGAAGAATTAAATGAAAGAATGGTTCGAAACAAAGAAATACAATAGTTACAACTGTATGCATATGGATTTACAAAAACTCTATGATAGTTAAAAACTAAAAACGAGATAGTTCTGACGATTCCGTTTTTTAATTTAGTTTTAGTAATTAATATTATTATTTCAACTTGGAGTTTTTAGTTACTTTGACCGCTGGATCTTAATTAAAAAAGTCATAATTGATTGGTTGATTGTATCATTAACCATTTCTTCTTTTTTGTTTTGTGTGAGGAACTTACCATGAATCCACTGATTTCTGCCGCTTCCGTTATTGCTGCTGGATTGGCCGTGGGGCTTGCTTCTATTGGACCTGGAGTTGGTCAAGGTACTGCTGCAGGCCAAGCTGTAGAAGGTATTGCGAGACAACCGGAAGCAGAGGGTAAAATACGAGGTACTTTATTGCTTAGTCTAGCTTTTATGGAAGCTTTAACAATTTACGGACTGGTTGTGGCATTAGCACTTTTATTTGCGAATCCTTTTGTTTAATATAAAAAAATATAAAAAAAATACCTTAGAGACTTTTTTATTATTAACTATTAATTTGGAATTTTCCTTTGCTTCTTAGAATTATATTAACACGTTACTAAAAAATTACTTATTTATTGAGACAATACCTAGGAAGGATTGATTTGAAGATGAGGAATTACCGCATTCACTTGCTTTCTTCCTTTCTGTCTTTAGCTTAGTACAATAGAAAATAGAAAACTTTTTTATTTTCATTGTTTGGAAGTGTTTCGACAAATGAAATATTTTTCAATTGATATCAGATCTAAAACCTAAGTCTAAGTAAAGTATCTTATTAGAAAATTTTAGAAAATGTAAAAAAAAAATTTAAACAAAACAAATGAAATTACTAGATTTATTTTATTCTCATTAAATAAATAAAGTGGAAATAAAAAAAAATCGATAAAAAAAAAAGGGCGATCGGAGTGATACAAAAAGAACTCTGTACTTTGTTAGTCCTATCCAAAAGAAAAGAGAGGAGAATATATGAAAAATGTAATTGATTCTTTCGTTTACTTGGGCCACTGGCCATACGCCGGAAGTTTCGGGTTTAATACCGATATTTTAGCAACAAATCCAATAAATCTAAGTGTAGTGCTTGGTGTATTGATTTATTTTGGAAAGGGAGTGTGTGCGAGTTGTTTATTTCAAGAATAGGATGGATCCATCCATCTGCACTTATGGTATTTATAAGGGATAGGGGAAATAGTAAAATAGGGGAAATAGTAAAAAAGTGCACGATCTCGACGAATTTCTTCTGAATAAATTAAGAAATTATATGCAAGAACCATAGCATTTCGTGATTTATTGGTAAATCCACTTTGATTCTCTATCAACCAATAATGCGAGACCTTTAACATGGTTAAAGCTAAATTGTTTAAAGTCCGGACAAAACATGGTATTCTTTCTACCACTACGTTAGTAACCAAATAGTTCAAAAAAATTGGTAATTTATTTGATTTTGATATATAACACTCATATCAATAAATAAATTTAAACTATTTACGAGATAAAAAAAGCAAACAAAGTTCCTTTTTTTATCTAATTCTAATGCCGAATCGACGACCTATGTATAAAAAAGAGGAATTTTTGGACTTGAAGAAAAAAAAGTACAAATAAAAAAACAACTTTGCTGACAATTTTAGATTTTGATCTGGTCTAGTCGGAAGAGTCTTCCTAATATTCTGGTTTTTTATTTTATAAGTTTTGATATGTTTAACTACAAACAGAAAAGAGAAGGTAGGCTCATTACATTAAAAAAGCTATGGGAATACTCATACCATAAATAAATAATTGAGCGTGAGAGCCAAATGAATCGAAAGATTCATGTTTGGTTCGGGAAGAGATCATGGAAGTTGTGAAATTAATGGTAAGATAATCTACTTTCATTAAATGATTTATTAGATAATCGAAAACAGAGGATTTTAAGTACTATTCGAAATTCGGAAGAATTACGTAAAGGGGCCGTCGAGCAGCTCGAAAGAGCCCGGACTCGCTTACGTAAAGTGGAAATAGAAGCAGATGAGTATCGAATGAATGGATACTCTGAAATAGAACGAGAAAAAGTAAATTTGATTAATGCCACTAGTGATAGTTTGGAACAATTAGAAAATTACAAAAATGAAACGCTTCGTTTTGAACAAGAAAAAGCGATTAATCAGGTCCGACAACGAGTTTTCCAACAAGCCTTACAAGGAGCTCTAGGAACTTTGAATAGTTGCTTGAATAGTGAGTTACATTTCCGTATGATCC